AATCTTTTCTAATTATACTAGAAATCGTATAAGAACTTGTTATAATTGGATTTATTGGATTGTTTCATCAACGGTGTTGGGTCAGAATAACTTTTTGACTCTGCGCCAGTAATTCCCCTATTATTTATTAGTGAACAATAATTGAATAATTCCTTCATAGAGATAGAGGACATAATTCACATGGATATAGTAAATCTCGCTTGGGCTGCTTTAATGGTAGTCTTTACGTTTTCCCTTTCACTAGTAGTATGGGGAAGGAGTGGACTCTAGAAGTACTACTAATTGAGTTTAGGAACTAAACAGTATCACTTTTTTTTATAGATCGTTCGGCAAAGTTTTTTTTTATTTAAAATTTCACTATTTCAATTTAAAATTTTATTTTTAAATTGAAATAGAAATGAAAAATATCTTCATTTCGAAATTCTCTTGGATTTTAGTTGAGTAATGTATTCTATGAATAATAAATATATATGAAGAATACTCTTTCAATCAAAGAAATATTTCAATTATTTCCGTGTTCGTATTTTGAAAGTAAAAAAAGTAAAAGGAATACAAATGGTAGGAAATTTATTCCAACTGAATTCTTCATAAATTTTCTATTTCGATGAACTGACTCTTACCAAAGTTAGATATGGACCATGAGGAAGAACGTAACTTTTTTTTTTTTATTTTGTTTACCTCTTTACTGTTCAAAGATCAAAGAGAAAAAAATTCGGTTATTCCATTACGTGGATACACATTGGGAAACAACATAGTAGTTGTCCAACGAGATACTGCACATCCTAAAATATTGTCTTGGGCGAGTCACATATTGCGCCGCTTGTTTTAGTTTTACTATTTTAGAAATTTTATTTATGTTTTGCTTGTTTTATTGAACCCATATCATGGTTCAAACGTTAAAAGTCGACGAGTTTTACTAATCCTTTTCGAAATCCGAAGAAGTTCCCATGGATCATTTGTCAACTCCTCAATCAATGACTTCTTCGTCGGGAATGCTAACTAAAAGATTATTTTATTATACCCATCGAAGAAGTCATTGATTCTTTCGATCGGGATTCATATTGAAAATAATCAGAAATCTAGGAATTCTAATCGTAAAAGTAGCTTTCGATTATTTCAAATTAATTTAATTGAAATCAACACAAATTAAATACAAATAGATAAAGCAAAGAAATAGAATTGGGATACTATAGAATATACATTATCACTATATATATATTATATATACGTAATTAAATCGATTTCTATATATATAGAAAAGGAATATGACGATACTATTGTAGATTGATCTATATTAATCTATATTAAATTAACCCGCATTACAATACAACTTTATACACTACAATAACAATACTAGATAGTATGGTAGAAAGAAATATCTGAATCTTTCTACCATACTATTGTATCTCATAGAATACGACTGATTCTAGTCTGCCCATTTCATTTAAGACGCGAAATTTTTATCCTTTTCTTCTCTGCAATTATTGATAAGAAATAAAAAATCAAGTTTAATTCAAATTAATCACCTTGGCTGACTGTTTTTACGTATATTATAAGTAAAAAAGCAGTAGGAACTAGAATAAACAGTGCAGTAGCAATAAATGCGAGAATATTTACTTCCATAATCTCATTGTTTAATTTTTCTTTAATTCGCAATAACTCGGGAGTTAATCCCATAGAGATAATAAATCTTTCGCCTGTAAATTCAATGGGATGCATTACATCTCGATGATATCGAATCGGATCAATATCATGAATAACAATATCGGAGCTATCAAATCGATTCATCGTCAAGAATTGAATAGTATAACATAGGATGATCTTTTATCCATACTGAACTCAAAATTGGATTCCCGATACAATCAATAATTCCTTTATTTATTTATCATTCTTTTCCATTCTTTCTTTTCTATAACCTACCGCCCTCTTTGTACAATCATCTGATGAAGTATCATCTAACCGCCTTTCCACTTACCATTGGTTCGAAACAAACCCCAACAAACAATAGAAGCTCAATGAAAAAAAAGGAAGGAGCTAAGTTATAAACTCCTTTTTTTAATGATCCAATCTTCTTGGAAAACAAAAGAAGTATGATAAAGACGAGTACAAATTCCGGTATAAAAAAATCGAATATTCCATCAAATTAACTATTTTTTTATATATTTATATATAAATTTAAAAAGTTTGTTCTTTCAAGGAAAAACCCTTATAAAAAAAAAAATTCATTACCTCGCTAATAAAAAAGCGATCCTTGTTTGATCTTTATTTTTTGAATATCCTCTTTCATTGGATTAGTAATGGGACGCATATATCAAAAGCTCAATGCGAAATTTGAATGAGATAGATTATTTCAAATTAGTAAAATTTGAAATTGAGGTTACACAAAATAGGGCCCGAAAAGGATATACTTTTATTTTAATCTTAAAAAAAAAGTATTCTATACTATTCTATACACAGTAACTATGTTCAATTTTTTTTATATTGTACAAATTCCATTTATGTATGTACTCCCGGGAAACATACAATACTCTACTCTATTTCATATTTCACAGATCGGGAGTAATTGAAAAAGCCAGACCCAGTACAGTACGGTATCCCGTGGAATCCTGAATCTGATGCTAATAATATAATAATTGTACTAATCCACATATGCCTCTCTCCCATCAATCGAATCGGTACTAGTCGAAGAAATGGAAATTCCCCATTTGGTTGATGATAAATGTGAAACGAAAAAGAAAAAAAGAAGAGGGATCACTGTTGGGAATGAAATTATGTTATTTGGACTTCTTTTCACAAAAAATAGAGAGATGAATTGATATAGTTTTTTATTGGATTTGGATTCGTCGGGACTGACGGGGCTCGAACCCGCAGCTTCCGCCTTGACAGGGCGGTGCTCTGACCAATTGAACTACAATCCCAAGTAAATACCATAATAAAATAAAGTATACATATTTTTATGATTTCATTCTAACCCTTTCAATTTCGATTAGAAAGGGCGTGTTGTAACAGAGCTGCGAGTGTGATATATCGATACCCATATGTATATGTACTTTAGTGAGAGCAGCCGGTATTACTAGTAATCCTTTCGTTATTGCCAAATCAATTGGATAATCACTCGTTCAATCAAAAAAGTTTTTTTTTATTTACTCTTTTCCTTAAACTTTACTTTATAGTTACGGATCCTGATATGAATCTAGATCATTAGCAAGATCAGAATTTCTTGTAAAAAGAGAGTAAATAAATAGTGGTATAGATATATCATAAAATGGATTTCTTCCGTATTGGGATTGGGGGATCGGGCATTTCTGGAGAGCAACAAATGGGTTATATTATATCATTTCATGGCGGATCGGCAAATTATTGGGCCGAGCTGGATTTGAACCAGCGTAGACATATTGCCAACGAATTTACAGTCCGTCCCCATTAACCGCTCGGGCATCGACCCAGGAAGAATAAATTCCAGGCTTATTGATAATCCACGATCAACTTCCTTTCGTAGTACCCTACCCCCAGGGGAAGTCGAATCCCCGCTGCCTCCTTGAAAGAGAGATGTCCTGAACCGCTAGACGATGGGGGCAGACTTGCACGACCGCCATCATACTATGTTCATAGTATGAATAGTTTTTTAAAATTGTCAATATAATGGAATGGTATGACTCGATACGAAGGATCTTTCCGTCTTTCACGATTCTTTCTATACAATTTTTTTCGATAAAAGTTTGGTTCAAAGGCCACGCCGAATCTCTTTATCCGAATCTCTTTATCAATGATTCAATGAAATATCTTGGATCTATGTTAAATTAGTGGATACATGTATCACTCAAATGAATTTAGTTATGATGTCAATTAGGATAGTCTTGAAACAATTCATTGTATTGATATTTATCAAATCCAATATCAATAAACCGTTTTATTTTACCTATATTATATACTCTATATTAAATTATTTAAAAATTATATTAAATTATTTAATTTACTTTTACTGGATAAAGAAAATTTTTCATTCCTGAATGAACTCTTATACTTATTATAAGATATATCTATGTACATCTATTATAATAAGTATATATACTAAACTCATAGTGTCTTTATTCAGGAATTGGATCAAACAAGCCCTTTTAACTCAGTGGTAGAGTAACGCCATGGTAAGGCGTAAGTCATCGGTTCAAATCCGATAAGGGGCTTTGATTTTTTCATAAATCATAAAACTCCGGCAGTAGTATTTATATTTGAAGTGCGAATAAAGATATTGTTGATCTTTGTAATAAAGTAATAAAAAAAAAGTAACAAACCGTATAATTTAATATTTTAATATATAATCAAAATTATAACATTATAATTAATTATAGTATGGTTATAAATTTGCTATTTTAATAAATAAAATATATTATTAAATAAAATAAAATATATTATTAAATAAAATAAAATATATTATTAAATAAAAAATATATTATTAATTATTAAATAAATAATATAATTTATAATTATTATAAAATATAATTTATAATTATTATAAATATTATATTAAATTATATTAAATATTATAATAAATAAATTATATTAAATATTATAATAAATGTAAGGATAAGTCGTCTCGTTAAATCTTCAAATATTACTATTCCTTTCCTATTTTCCATTATTCCAATTAAATCGATTAGAAATCAACAAAATAAAAAGTAAGTGGACCTAACCCATTGCATCATAATTATATCCACTATTCTGATATTAAAATTCGATAGAGATGAAATTGGATCTTTTTTTTCTTTGGACTACGCGGGAATCTGTCGATATATCCGATTTAATCTTCTTGTTCCTAGACGTTCTATAGGAATAAATTAGGAATGAATAAATTACTATTCCCTTCCTTTACCGGGAAACATTTATTCCAAGTCACAACATACGAGCCATTTTAAATATCTTTCTTTGATTCCAATTCCAGAACACAAGATCCGTTTTATTAGTTATATCTTATATATCTATTTATATATCTAGCAAATCGA